ACCCCTTACCCCATAGAGATATGGAATAGAAAGAAGTATTTTGATTGCCACTATAATTTTGAAAATGAACATTTAAATGACCTTCAAACGTAAGTAAATAGATGCGAAACATATAAAATGCGGTTAATCCTGCGGTAGCCCAAGCTATTATTGCGAAAATTGGCGAATACAACCAACTATCATTAATAATTTCATCTTTTGACCAAAAACAAGCAAGAGGCGGAATACCACAAAGAGAAAGTGTACCTAATAAAAAAGAGGTTTTAGTAATCGGTACATGTTTTGTTAAACCACCCATAAAAACCATATTCTGACTTTTATCCGGAGAATAGCCAACAACAGTTTCCATTGAATGAATAATGGACCCAGACCCTAAAAATAATAATGCTTTGGAATAAGCATGAGTAATCAAATGAAATAAAGCACTTTGATAAGACCCCATTCCTAGAGCTAACATCATATAACCCAATTGAGACATTGTCGAATAGGCTAAACCCCTTTTAATGTCTTTTTGAGCAAGAGCTAAAGTAGCTCCTAATAATAATGTGATTATGCCTATCAACGAGATTAAATTCATTATATAGGGTATAACCATGAAAAGAGGGAGAAGGCGAGCTACAAGAAAGATCCCCGCTGCTACCATAGTAGCAGCGTGTATAAGAGCCGAAATAGGAGTGGGTCCCTCCATAGCATCGGGTAACCACACATGAAGGGGAAATTGTGCAGATTTAGCAACTGCACCGGTAAATAATAAAGCAGCACACAAAATAACAAAGGAAAAGTTGACTTCATTATTATAAATCAAGTTATTGAGTATTTCGAATAAATCCTGAAATTCAAAACTACCTGTTATACAATAAAACCCTAAAATTCCTAATAATAAACCAAAATCCCCTACACGATTAGTTACAAATGCTTTTTGACAAGCATTTGCTGCAGGAGGTCGCGTAAACCAAAACCCTATTAATAGATAGGAACACATTCCAACTAATTCCCAAAAAAAATAAATTTGTATCAAATTTGAACTAGTAACTAATCCCAACATGGAAGTACTGAAAAAACTCATATAAGCAAAAAATCTCAAGTATCCTTGATCGTGAGCCATATAATTATCACTATAAATAAGAACCATGATTCCAACAGTAGTGATTAACATTGACATAATAGAAGTAAGTGGATCGATCAAGCAGCCAAATTCTAAAGAAAAATCATTATCGAGTGTCCAAGACCATACATATTGGTGGATAGAACTGCTATTTATTTGCTGAATAGACAGATTAATTGAAAAAATCATGACTATACTTAACAATAAGATACTTGGAAAAGCCCACATACGACGAAGATTTTTCGTTGCTGTCGGAAAAAGAAAAAGTCCCACTCCTATTAACATAGGAATTGGAAGTGGAACAAAAGGTAAAATCCACCCATATTGATATGTCTGTTGCATAAAAAAATTGAAATTCGTAATTAAATTTTTCCGATTTATCGGACCTTACTTCTTTTGAAAGGAGTCAATAAAAAAATGAAAATATGCACTAAGCTTAACCTAACTTAAATATAAAAAAGAAAAATTTTTCATTTTTCTTTCTTTTTACTTATTCTTTCTCTTTCTGAATTTCTTCTAAATATTTCAAATATTCAAATCAAGAAGTTACAATTGGTCAAATCATATAAAAGACAAAGATTAATTATGAGTCTCCTTCGAATTTGAAAATGCAAGTCAAATTTTGACAAGTTACTAAAAATATTCTTCTTGTTTTTTATTTTTTAGAAAAATTTTATGCGATTTTACCATATCGTTCATATTCCATTCTTTTAGAATTTTAGAAAAAAAATTATCTAGAAAAGCGCAGATTTTTTTAAACAATAGATGTCTTTCACATCCAGCTATACCAATGAGTAATCTCTTAATTTTTATTTAAATGGCAGTTCCAAAAAAACGTACTTCTGCATCAAAAAAGCGTATTCGTAAAAATTTTTGGAAAAGGAAAGGCTATTGGTCAGCGTTAAAAGCGTTTTCTTTAGGGAAATCTCTTTCTACCGGGATTTCAAAAAGTTTTTTTGTGCGACAAACAAATAAAATAAAAAAATAAGTTATTAAGAAATAAAACAGAACACCTTATAAAAATCTAAATTGACCTGACTTAAAAATTAAATTCTTCCGTTTCAAAAAGACAATTCTCAAATTCCATTTCCTGTTGAATTAATTCATAGGAAATGGAATTCTTCTGTTTTACTTTTACTTTAAACCGAATTTAAACAAAGTCTTTTTTTTTTAACAAAAAAACACAAGATACTCACTTTCTTTTTAATATATTTTCTTTCCAGAATAGGAGTCTTATTTCCCCCAGCAACTTATTTGTACTATAAAATATTTTTTTTTGCACAACTTTCTTACTTTTCTTTTGGATTTTCTGTAAATTCTTATATAGAATAGAGCCCATATATCTCTGGCCATCAATTCACGCAAAAACACTTAGTGTAAATTTTATGGATAAATATGTGTGAATTTTGAATAATCTAAAATAGGTTTTTTGTTCATTGATAAAACTTATTTTTTGGTTGTACTTTTTAAAATTAAATAAATCAAAAACATTTAATTTAAAAAATGTTTTTTAGAGGAAAGGTTCTATCCCTTAATTGATAGTAAGACTTTTTGGTTTTACAAGAATTCAAGTAAAGAAGATTCTCAAATACACAATAAAACTAAAACCCTAAACTAAAATAATGAACGTTCAAGGACATATTTGAACAGATTTTATTCATTGATTTGAATCTTTCCTGAAAATATTGCACCCAATTGAATTCTTAAATCTAGACGATTGCTTATTTATAGGCTATTATGAGGTCAAGACAAGCCGCTATGGTGAAATTGGTAGACACGCTGCTCTTAGGAAGCAGTGCTAGAGCATCTCGGTTCGAGTCCGAGTGGCGGCATGTCATTTCCTAAAAAAAGAAAATAGATCCTATAATGAATAATGAATTCAATTGCCGATTTCGATTTTATAATTAAGGAACTCTTTTTATGATATTTTTAACTTTAGAGCATATATTAACTCATATTTCTTTTTCGACTGTTTCAATTCTAATTACAATTCATTTGATAACCTTTTTTGTCGATGAAATCGTAAAACTATATGATTCATCCGAAAAGGGCATGATAACGACTTTTTTGTGTATAACAGGATTATTAATTTCTCGTTGGATTTATTCGAAACATTTTCCACTAAGTGATTTAAATGAATCGTTAATCTTTCTTTCATGGAGTTTTTCCTTTATTTATATAGTTCCGTATTTCAAAAAAAATCAAAATATTCTAAGCACAATAATAGGTCCAAGTGCTATTTTTTCCCAGGGCTTTGCTACCTCAGGCCTTTTAACTGAAATACACGAATCCACTATATTAGTACCTGCTCTTCAATCCGAGTGGTTAATAATGCACGTAAGTATGATGATATTGGGATATGTGGCCCTTTTATGTGGATCATTATTATCAGTATCACTTCTAGTCATTACAGTTCGAAAAAATAGAAAATTTTTTTCTACGAGTAATCATTTATTAAATTTAAATAAGTCATTTTTCCTTGATAAAGTCGAATACATGAATGAAGAAAAAAATATTTTTAAAAAAACTTCTTTTTTTTCTCCAAGGAATTATTATAAGTCGCAATTGATTCAACAATTGGATTATTGGAGTTATCGGGTTATTAGTCTAGGATTTCTCTTTTTAACGATAGGAATTCTTTCTGGAGCAGTATGGGCTAATGAAGCATGGGGGTCCTATTGGAGTTGGGACCCAAAAGAAACTTGGGCTTTTATTACTTGGATCATATTTGCAATTTATTTACATACTCAAACAAATCTAAAATTGAAGGGTACAAATTCAGCAATTGTAGCGTTTATTGGATTTCTTATAATTTGGATATGCTATTTTGGAGTAAATCTATTAGGAATAGGATTACATAGTTATGGTTCATTTACATTAACATCTAATTAAATTCAAAAAGGAGTTCTTACCACTTACCAATAGGAATAGAAAAGCATATAACGCATATCAAACTTTGTGTGAACTAGGGAGAGCCTCGCGAATCAAAGTAACGGGTCTCTCCCTAGTTCACACAAAGTTTTTTTACTTAACACAAGAGAAGAAAAAGCGTTCTTTTTGTCATTGTACAACGAACCTTTTTATAAATGATAAGATTTTTTTCATTTTTTATTTATAAAAAAACTATCTAAAAAAAGAATTAGATAGGATAACTTCAACCTTTTCAACTGATAGTGAAAGAACGAAATCGGGGTACATACCAATACCTAGTACGGGTAAAAAAAAGGAGATCGAAAGAAATAACTCTCGCGGCCCAGAATCAAAAAAATAAAAGTTTGGGCCATTAAATATCTTGTATCCATAGAACATCTGGCGTAACATAGATAATAAATAAATAGGGGTTAATATAATTCCAATTGCCATTACAAAAGTAATTAGGATTTTTGTCATTAAAAGAAATTTTGGACTAGTAATTAGTCCAAAAAAGACTATTAATTCGGCAACAAAACCACTCATACCTGGTAATGCGAGGGAGGCCATCGAAAAGCTACTGAATATCGTGAACATTTTTGGCATTGGGATAGCTATTCCACCCATTTCGTCAAGATAAAGAAGACGTATTCTATCATAAGTTGTTCCAGCCAAGAAAAAAAGCGCAGCACCGATAAATCCATGAGAGATTATTTGTAAAAGGGCTCCGTTGAGTCCCATATCTGTGATAGAACCAATTCCTATAATTATAAAACCCATATGAGATACAGAGGAATAGGCTATTCTTTTTTTTAAATTTCGTTGACCAAGAGATGTTGAAGCTGCATAGATTATTTGTACTGCGCCCACTATTATTAACCAAGGAGAAAATAGAGAATGAGCATGAGGAAATAATTCCATATTGATTCGAACTAATCCATACGCTCCCATTTTTAATAAGATTCCGGCTAGAAGCATACAAGTACTATAATGCGCTTCTCCGTGGGTATCTGGTAACCAGGTATGTAGGGGTATGATTGGTAATTTGACAGCAAAAGCAAGAAAAAATCCAATATAAAATAATATTTCCAAAGCCACAGGGTAGGACTGATTAGCCAATATTTCAAAATTTAATATTGGTTCAGTAGAACTATATAAACCGACGCCCAGAACTCCCATTAAAAGAAAAATAGAACCCCCTGCCGTGTACAAAATAAATTTTGTAGCCGAATACAGACGTTTTTTTCCTCCCCACATGGCTACAAGTAGATAAACAGGAATTAATTCTAACTCCCACATGAGAAAAAAAAGTAAAAGATCTCGAGAAGAAAATAATCCTATTTGTCCACTGTACATTGCTAACATTAGGAAATGAAATAATCGAGAATCTCGAGTAACCGGCCAAGCCGCTAAAGTAGCTAAAGTAGTGATGAATCCCGTCAGTAAAATGGGTCCTACAGAGAGTCCATCTATTCCTAATCTCCAATGAAAATCCAAAAAATGGATCCATTTATAATCCTCCATTAGTTGGATTAATGGGTCGTCTGATTGAAAATGATAGCAGAATGCATAAGTCGTTAGAAGAAGTTCTAGGATACACATACATATAGTATACCAGCGGATTACTCTATTTCCCCTATGTGGAAGAAAAAAAATGAAGCAACCTGCAAATATTGGCAAAACTACAATTATTGTTAAACAAGGAAAATGGTTCGTGGTAAAGACAAGATACACTTGGGCCAGAAAAACCCGTGCTCAATTTAACTTGATTTTGAGCACGGGTTTTGTCGGTAAAAAAATAAAATGGATTCAAGTAGAGTTTTATGGAATGTATCAATAAGCTAGACCCATACTGCGAGTTGTTTCATGCCATAAATAAACCCGAACACTCAAAAAATCCGTTGGACAAGCAGATTCACACCTCTTACAACCAACGCAGTCTTCGGTCCTTGGGGCAGAAGCTATTTGTTTAGCTTTACATCCATCCCAAGGTATCATTTCTAATACATCGGTGGGGCACGCCCGGACACATTGAGTACATCCTATACATGTATCATAAATCTTTACTGAATGTGACATTGGATCTATACATTTTGAACGTCATAAATTTTCGGTCTAGTAAACTAACTTATAAATGAATCCTATAGTTAGATACCAGACGAATCAATGAATGATCATAATCAATTGACTTCCGAATTGATTTATGAAAAAGGACCAAAATACTTTGATTTCTTGTGTTTTTGCAACCACGATCATACCTTACCCGTATCAAATAAAACTTACTAAATTTGAATTTATTTATAAATATTCAAATTTCCACTGATACAATGAATACTATTTATTCAACAAGTTTGATTGGTTAATACGAGTTGATTTTCTGTTACGATAAATTGATGAAACAATAGCCGGTCCAATAGCTGCTTCAGCGGCTGCAATAGTTATAACAAAAATTGAAAAAATGTCTCCTCTTAATTGACGATTATCAAAAATATCAGAAAATGTTACAAAATTGATATTAACTGAATTTAATATAAGTTCAAGACACATAAGGGCTCTAACCATATTTCGACTTGTGATCAATCCATAGATACCAACAGAAAATAAATAGGCACTCAAAACAAGTATATGTTCGAGCATCATTAATCAACTCCTTATCAATATCAATTTTGATTCGTTTTAATCTGAACAATAATTCAATAAATTCGACTCTAACAAATATGAAACAAGGAAATAGATTGGTAATAGATCGATATAAAACTAAAGCCTTTCTATACCTATTTTTTAAACATTAATTCAAATTAACAAATTATACCTTTTGTGTTAATTTTATTTGAATTACTCGTTTTAAAAATTTCTTATTGACGAGCTATAGAAATAGCACCTATTAAAGCTACTAAAAGGATTATTGAAATGAGTTCAAATGGAAGAAAAAAATCCGTTGCTAAATGAATTCCAATTTGTTGACTATTACTTATCAAATCTTGTTCTAAAATCTGATTTGATTTTGTAGTCCAAATGATCCCATACCAGGCCGTATCTGGAATAGTAGTAATTAATGAAATAAAAAGACTTGTACAAACCATTGAAGTAACTCCATCCCCAACGGTCCAAAGATGAAAATCTTTGTAATATTCTGAACCATTCATAAACATCACAGCAAAAATGATTAAAACATTTATAGCTCCTACATAAATAAGGAGCTGCGCAGCAGCTACAAAATATGAGTTCGATAGAATATAGAATAAGGATATACAAAAAAGAACCAATCCCAACGAAAAGGCCGAATAAATTGGATTCGGAAGTAATACTACTGCCAAACTTCCTAATATAAGACCCGATCCTAGAAAGACTAAAAGAAAATCATGTATTGGTCCAGGTAAATCCATTTGATTTTATAAAAAAAGATCGAAATATTTCATGCCTTTGTTGACCTGACCAGGAAAAATTTATCCTATTTTTAAGATACTTCTTAATTGAATTCAATTTGAATGGAGGTGATTTGGATTGATGTAAGTACAGGATTACTTTTATCTATTCTCGAAAGCAAAGGTTAAAACTTTATCTTTATATTATTAAATATTACATTATTCGAATAAAAATTGATTTTAAATGAAAATCAAGCCACGACCCTTACGAACCAACCGTTCTTTTGTATTGACCAAGCAAAAACCTCATTCCTTTAACTGCAAAAAAATCTAAAAGCTATTTTTTTTTGAATTTTTAAATGTTTTGCGAATCAAGAGTTTTATACATTGTTTAGTTGAGATAAATTCGAAGAAATTGTTCGAATTGTGTAATCTTCAATTATTGATACAGGTAACCGGCCTAAAGCAATTTGATTATAATTCAATTCATGACGATTATAAGTAGAAAGCTCATATTCTTCGGACATTGATAAACAATTTGTTGGACAATACTCAACACAATTACCACAAAATATACAAATTCCAAAATCAATACTGTAATTAAGTAATCGTTTTTTTCGAATATCAGTTTGAAATTTCCAATCTACAACGGGTAGATCTATAGGGCATACACGAACACATACTTCACAAGCAATGCATTTATCAAATTCAAAGTGGATTCGACCTCGGAAACGTTCTGATGTAATCAATTTTTCGTAGGGGTATTGAATAGTTACAGGTAAACGATTCGCGTGGGACAGGGTAATCATGAAACCTTGACCAATATACCTGGCAGCTCGTATTGTTTGTTGACTAGAGTTCAAGAACCGAGTTAGCATAGGGAACATATCTGAATATCTATAAATAAGTTTACTGGTTTCTTTCTCTTGTTTGAGACAAGTTATGAAGAATAGAATATTCTATTCCTTTACAGTGAAAGAAGCTGGAACGAAGTTGTTAATAATAGATTACCTAAAGAAATAGGTAAAAGAAATTTCCATCCAAGATTTAATAGTTGGTCCATTCTTAGTCTTGGTAACGTCCATCTTGTTGCAATAGAAATAAACAAGAACAAATAAGTTTTAGCCAGTGTAATAAAGATACCTATTATTGTTACAAAAACTTTCCCTTTTTTATTTATGTCAAAAATTTCAGGACTAAATAGGTTTGGAATAGAAAGATTCCAACCCCCCAAGTAAAGAACTGTTACAAATAACGAAGAAACTAGTAGATTTAGATACGAAGCAACATAAAATAAGCCAAATTTTATACCTGAATATTCGGTTTGATAACCAGCTACTAATTCTTCTTCTGCTTCTGGTAAATCAAAAGGTAATCTCTCACACTCGGCTAGAGAAGAAATTAGAAAAATGATAAACCCTATAGGTTGACGCCACAAATTCCATCCCCAAAAACCATATTTTGATTGTGTTTCAACTATATCAACTGTACTTAAACTGTTAGATAATCATAGTCGACAATAACATCACTGTTCTCGTCACTATTACAGAACCGTACATGAGATTTTCACCTCATACGGCTCCTCATAGGTCACAAATCAATATAAGAACCTTTCAACTTTATTTATCTTGATGTATTTGTTGATGTGTTTGTAAGATCGATAGAGAATCAAATTCTTATCCTAAGGCCTATAATTAGACTAATGGAATTCTGTCTGCTAGATTTATAATAAAATAATAAAAAAGTGCTTCGGAATTGATCTCATATTTTAAAAATTTTCATTTTTCTTTGTTAATTAAAAACTTTACCCTTGAATGAAAAAAATAATTTTTAGAGGAATATCACATAGATATTTCAACCTATCTTTTTCTCATTTTCGATTACGAAAAAGCATTTAGACATTGCATTACATAACAAGAATTTTATTTCGTTCCTATTCTCCTTTCTCAGAAAAAGAGGCATTATTCGTATTATCAAAAGTAAAAGATTTCTTCGTTTTGATAGTTATTTACTTAATCAGTGGACAGGAACATACTCTGGATCGAAATCATGGGGAGTACTTCTTAATCATTTCTACCAACTTAAAGCCCCAATTCGAATTACTTTTCTATAAAAAAATATCCTATTGGATAATTTAAAGAATCTCCATTACTAATCTTTTGTGTATCTTGGTCTTCCTAACCATCCACTTATTTTTTTTTGAATCTCTCATTAGGGTAATACCTCTATGGTAATAGTATAGAAAAAAACCCATACAATTGATCTTTTAAACCCGCTTCAAGCCATGATGACTAATCAGCCAATCTTGGGGTAAACAGCCTTGACTGCTTATGTTTACTTTCACTTAATTCTTGTACATAGGAAATGAGATTGAATTCCTTTAACAGCAAATTTATAAGTCGTTTTATTTCACTCATATAACTATCTGGTTTAATTCATCAACCTAATGATGAATAAAAAAATAGATATTCAAATCATTTAACTTTCTTCTTAGAAAGAAAAGAAATGGAGGAATTTTTATGTCTTACCGAATCACACGTAGAGATATTGATAATACACATAGAGTTAATGGTATTTCATAACTAATTGATTGAGCAGCAGCCCTTAATCCACCTAAAAAGGAATATTTATTATTTGATCCATAGCCTGACATAAGTAATCCAACGGGAGCAAGACTTGAAACGGCGATCCATAAAAAAACACCAATACTAAGATCAGCTAGAATAAAGCGATAGCTAAAAGGAATTATTGAATAACTTAGTAAAATGGATATGACTGCTATGGATGGACCAATACTGAATAAACGAGTATCTCCTCTAGACGGAAGAAGATTTTCTTTGAAAAGTAGTTTTGTACCATCTGCTAAAGCTTGAAGCATTCCCAAAGGACCTGCATATTCGGGTCCAATACGTTGCTGTATCTCTGCAGATATTTCTCTTTCTAACCAAACAATTACTAGTACACCCAGTGTGATTCCTAATACAAGAATGAAAATAGGGACAAGCATCCATACGAGCCCATAAACTTCTTTTAAGGATTCCAATCTGAAAAAAGAATGAATAGCTTCTATTTCTGTTATATCAATTATCATTTCAACGATCAACTTCTCCCATAATGATATCTATACTACCTAGTATCGTCATAATATCAGCCAATTTCATTCTTTTAACTAACTGCGGAAGAATTTGCAAGTTGATAAACCCCGGCGGTCGGATTTTCCATCTCCAAGGAAAAACACTCTGATCTCCGATCAGAAAAATTCCCAATTCTCCTTTTGGTGCTTCGACTCTTACATAAAGTTCTTGCTTGGATAATTCAAAAGTTGGAGAAGGTTTTTTACTAATAAATCGATATTCAAAATCATTCCATTCAGGGTCTTTTATTCTATCAAAGCGCCGGCTTTCTAAATTCTCATAGGGCCCCCCTGGAATTCCTTCCAGGGCCTGTTGGATAATTTTTATGGATTCTGTCATTTCGCCGATTCGTACTAAATAACGAGCTAATGAATCTCCTTCTTTTTGCCATTGAATCTCCCAATTAAATTCGTCATAACACTCATAACGATCAACTTTACGAAGATCCCATTGTATTCCGGAAGCTCGTAGCATTGGCCCCGATAAACCCCAATTTAATGCTTCTTCTCCGCCAATAATACCTACGCCTTCAACTCGTTCTAAAAAAATAGGATTTCGTGTAATAAGCTTTTGATATTCAGCAACCCCAGTTAAAAAATAATCGCAAAAATCTAAACATTTATCTATCCAGCCATGAGGTAGATCAGCAGTGACTCCTCCGATACGAAAATAATTATGCATCATGCGCATACCGGTAGCAGCTTCGAATAAGTCATATATCAATTCTCGTTCTCGCAAAATATAGAAAAAGGGGGTCTGTGCCCCAATATCTGCCATAAAAGGGCCAAGCCATAACAAATGGGAAGCGATACGACTTAACTCCAGCATAATAGCTCTAATATAGCTAGCCCTTTTAGGTACTTGAATATTGCCTAGCTGTTCAGGTCCGTTTACGGTTATTGCTTCTGTAAACATAGTAGCTAAATAATCCCAACGTGTTACATAAGGCAAATATTGTATAATTGTTCGATTTTCCGCAATTTTTTCCATTCCTCTATGTAAATAACCCAATATAGGTTCACAGTCAATAACATCTTCACCGTCGAGAGTAACGATTAGTCGAAGAACACCGTGCATTGATGGGTGGTGAGGGCCCATATTGACTATCATGAGGTCGTTTCTTGTAGTTGGTGTAATCATAAGTTTTTCCCGAGTCAGTCTTCCATGCATTGCTGAAAGTAAAAAGAAATTCATCAAAATTTAAACGACTAAGCTCATCAAGACTAAGCTCGTCAAATGATATCATGCTTCAAATTAACGAGTTTTTATTTCTCGAATATCCAACTCATCAATTAATTCTTTATAGCGTCCTCTATTTCTTTTTGACAAATAGGCTAGTAGTCGTTGACGTTTTCCCAAAATTTTTCGCAAACCTTTCTGAGATGAAAAGTCTTTTTTGTGCAATTCCAAATGTGAAGTAAGTCTCCTTATCTTAGTGGTGAAACTGAATACTTGAAATTCAACAGACCCTCTATTTTCTTTATTTTCTTTTTGAGAAATAATAGAAATTACTGAATTTTTTACCATAAAAAACTCTCCTTTCCCCTTGTACAGATATGGATTTTACCGATCAGTAATAAGTATAAGTAATAATAATGCCATTAATTTTGATGTGGTATATACAATAATTTAATCCAAATAACTCCTTTCTGAATTCAAACCAATCAATCGAATTGGAAATTGGATTTAGATAGGAATAGAAAAAGATTGGTACATTTTTGCATCGAAGAATTTAGACCTAAAATTAAGAAGTTTCTATTGATTCATTTGGAAAACTAATTGAGATATTATTCATAATTCATTTCATATTGAATACTAGAATGAGATGTGAGACAAGAAAAGTACGTGATCTGTATATTTGTTTACTTTCATATACCCTATATTATATATAGATTAATATAGATTATATATAGGGTATATAGAAATAGGGTTTAGGGTATATATAGAAAAATTGTATTATTCACAGAATTTCAATCGCGGATACAGATGTATTCTTAACATACTGAAACGACTGCCATTATTGGTATCAAACCAATAACGATTCATACAAGCTAAATCTTCTAATCGATAATTAGGCCAAAGAAAGAACTTTAATTTCATTAATTGATTTTTCTCTCTATCAAGATAATTATTGTCATGTGAAACTCGGCTGCTGTTTTTTATGTTCTTTCTATTCCAAAATACTGGATTTCTATATGTATAATTTTCATTCTTTGAATTGAAACAAATTAGAATTCTCGCTTTTCTACGACGTTTAAACGAGAAAATATTTTCTGGAACAAGTAAATCAAAATGATTTTTGTCTCTATTTTCATTTATTCTTTGATGTGGTGAAATTGTTTCATCCAAATTTGTCCTAGAAACATATCTTTGCTCTTGATATTTTTGATTAATTTGATGCTTACTCTTATGAAGCAACGAAATACCTACGGTTTGGTACATAATAAATTGTCCATCTTTTTTTCCAGACAAACGAAGTGGTTCTACAATCAATACCCCCCTCTTCATTAATTCTGAAAGAGTTAAATTACTTTGAATCGGCATTCTATCCAAATTTATTTCTCTCTTTTGAATGGAGGTTATAGTCATTTTTTTTAGATCTATCAGTCTAAGCAGAAGACAATATGCCTTGATATTATTGATCATTCTTTGATTTAAAGTTGTGCACCATTTCAATTGAAAAACCAAATAACGTTTCAGGAATAAATCTAGTTCTGCTTCTGTATTGCTTTTGTATTGTTTTCTCTTTTTCCCCTTTTTTATGTCCAAGCTTGCATAATTATCTTCAATATCTTTTTGTTGTGAGAGAACGGATCCACGATCTCCTTGACTTATGGGTTCTTTTTCTTCTTGATTTCGATGCTTTTTATTCGAGGCTATCAACAAATTAATCTTTTTCTTTTCATTAATCTTTTTATTTTCACTACTATTTAAATTTAAAAGAAGTAATTTGCTTGGTATAAACCAAGGTTTTGTTTTATATGCCTTATAAAGTAACACAAATTCTGGGAAGAGCCAAAATTCCAGATTCGATATGGGGCGCTTTAGTATTTTTTCATTCATTCCCATCCAATCAAAAAATCCTTTGTGGGGGTTTGGTGAATTGGTTTCTGGAATCATAAGATAAAAAATATTTTTTTTAGAAATTATTTGAGAATTGTTAGTAGGAATTTGAGTATTTTGATTCCTATTGGTATCAATAATGATCCAGGTCTCAATATCGGCTTTTTGGCTAAGATAAAAATTGAAAAATTTCCAATCAAAGTTTTTTCTATCGGCCGATTTTTCCATATATGGAATATCAACCTGTCCTAGATCATTTTGAATAGGGATGTTCCTCAATATATCAAAAAAGGCCTTTTTAGGCCTGTTATAAGTATAATAAATTTCTTGGTTCTTATTTTCTTGAAAGGGAAATCTATAAAAAAAACATTCCGTTTTATTATCATAATTAATAAATTTATATGATAAAAGATTATATCTATAATATTTTCGAAAATTACTTTTTTCATTGGATAATAAATATACTTCCGATTTTTTTTTGGAACCAACCAATTGGTCTTTTTCATATGAATGCCGTTTGCTTAAATTTTCCTTTTTAACTATACAACGCTGGCGAACTCTATTTCGCCATTTTTCTGGTATTAATCTAGACCATCCGATCTGAGATAAATGGTATTGATAATGTCCTTTTAACCAGTTTTTCCATTGATTCGTTTCATAGCTTGGAAGTTTTTTATTTGCTAATTTCGAATGAATCATTCCTTGTCTTTCAAAAGAATCCTTTATTTTAGACTTAAGAAAAGGGGGGATTCTTTGATATTGAACAACAGATCTTACCGAGTTCCTAATTTGAATTTGTGATAATTTGTAAAATACATATGCTTGTGACACGTAGGATAAGTCATAAAAAATACGTGAATTTTCTTTAATATTACTAATATTATCAAATGGCTTTTTTATAGTCGAAATAAATGTAATTGGAGTTTTCTTTTTTTTATTAATTCTTTCTTGTTTTCTTTCATTATTGTAAATCGATTTATCAATAATTTTTTTTGTTACTTTAAGAAAAAGTTTTGTATTTATTCTGGGAATATTAATGATAGATAAAAATAGATCTGTGTAGATTTTTTCAATGAAAATTTTAAAAAAAGGGGGGAATTTATAGATTAATCGAGCATTTCTTCTTTTTAATATTTGCCATTTTTCGAATCTTTTAGCATTAGAATTTGTTTTGTTAGGACTAAGATTATTTATTCTTGGAGTTACTTTTTTTTTCTCTTTTGAGATTCTTTTTATTTGATTTCGAATTTTACTTGTTCTATCAGCGAGATCCTTCGTTTTTTTTTCCGTCAATGAATAATTTGATGAACTCGGAGATGCAATTTGATTAAATGATTCGTGAATTATCTGATTGCTTATCATGGAATCTTTTTCTTCTTTAATTTCGCTTAATTTATATACTTCTCTTAATCTAAATAATAAA